GTCCCTGTAGCTTAAACCAAAGCATGGCACTGAAGATGCCAAGATGGATCTCTTCTTTCCCCAAGGACAAAAGACTTAGTCCTAACCTTACCGTTAATTCTCACCCAGCATATACATGCAAGTATCCGCACCCCAGTGCAAATGCCCTAAGACCCCCTACCAAGGCACTAGGAGCAGGCATCAGGCACACTTCTGTGGCCCAAGACGCCACGCCCCGCCACACCCCCACGGGTACTCAGCAGTAATTAACATTAAGCAATAGGCGTAAGCCTGACTTAGCTAGGGTGATCAGGGTTGGTAAATCTTGTGCCAGCCACCGCGGTCATACAAGAAACCCAAATTAACCGTACACGGCGTAAAGAGTGGCCCCAGACTATTAAAACCGATTAAGACCAAACTTCAACCTAAGCCGTCACAAGCCCAAGGTCCCCGAAGCCCAACCTAAAAACGATCTTAACACCAACGACCCATCCCACCCCACGAAAGCTAGGGCACAAACTGGGATTAGATACCCCACTATGCCTAACCCTAAATCTTGATGTTTCCCAAACACAAACATCCGCCCGAGAACTACGAGCACAAACGCTTAAAACTCTAAGGACTTGGCGGTGCCCTAAACCCACCTAGAGGAGCCTGTTCTGTAATCGATAACCCACGATCCACCCGACCACTTCTTGCCAAAACAGCCTACATACCGCCGTCCCCAGCCCACCTCTGTGAGAGCACAACAGTGAGCCCAACAGCCCCCACTCCGCTAACAAGACAGGTCAAGGTATAGCCTATGAAGTGGAAGAAATGGGCTACATTTTCTAAAATAGAACACCTAACGAAAAGGGGTATGAAACCTACCCCAAGAAGGCGGATTTAGCAGTAAAGCGGGATAATCAAACCCCCTTTAAGCCGGTCCTAGGGCACGTACATACCGCCCGTCACCCTCCTCACATGCCCCACAAACCCACTAACTAATACAACTAACAGCCAAAGAAGAGGTAAGTCGTAACAAGGTAAGTGTACCGGAAGGTGCACTTAGCATACCAAGACGTAGCTACAACCCAAAGCATTCAGCTTACACCTGAAAGATGTCTGCCACCTACCAGATCGTCTTGATAGGCCTACCCTAGCTCCACCAGCCACAATCAAGAACCCACCACCTCACCCAACCAAAACATTCTCATCCAACCTAGTATAGGCGATAGAAAAGTACAACCCGGACGCCATAGAAAAAGTACCGTAAGGGAAAGATGAAATAACAATGAAAACCAAGCACCACACAGCAAAGATAAACCCTTGTACCTCTTGCATCATGATTTAGCAAGAACAATCAGACAAAGAGAGCTTAAGCCTGCCACCCCGAAACCTAAGCGAGCTACTAACAAGCAGCTGCCCCGAGCCAACCCGTCTCTGTTGCAAAAGAGTGGGACGACTTGTCAGTAGAGGTGAAAAGCCAACCGAGCTGGGTGATAGCTGGTTACCTGTAAAACGAATTTAAGTTCTACCTCAGCCCCTTCCCCAAGACAAACGAACCAAGTCCCCATGTAACGGGCTAAGAGCTATTTAAAGGGGGTACAGCCCCTTTAAAAAAGGATACAACCTCCACCAGTGGATAACCCCACCCCAACCCAGCCCCCGTGGGCCTTAAAGCAGCCACCCTTAAAGAACGCGTCAAAGCTCCACAGACTAAAAAAATCCAAAAACAACGTAAATCCCTGAACCCATAACAGGTCAACCTACAACAGTAGATGAATCAATGCTAAAACGAGTAACCAGGACACCAAGTCCCCTAAAGCGCCAACCTAAACACCATTAACAGCACAACCACAATACCAAACCCCCGACTAAACATTGAGCATACCCTGTCAGACCAACCCAGGAGCGCACAGTAGGATGACTAAAACCTACAGAAGGAACTCGGCAAACCTAAGACCCGACTGTTTACCAAAAACATAGCCTTCAGCCAAACAAGTATTGAAGGTGATGCCTGCCCAGTGACACACGTTTAACGGCCGCGGTATCCTAACCGTGCAAAGGTAGCGCAATCAATTGTCCCATAAATCGAGACCTGTATGAACGGCTAAACGAGGTCTTAACTGTCTCCTGTAGATAGTCAGTGAAACTGATCCCTCTGTACAAAAGCAGAGATGAATACATAAGACGAGAAGACCCTGTGGAACTTCAAAATCAATAGCCACCATATCCAACCTACAAGCCCACCAGGCTCACTACCCAAAAACACTGGCTAATATTTTTAGGTTGGGGCGACCTTGGAGAAAAACCAACCCTCCAAAAATAGGGCCAAACCCCCTAACTAAGAGCAACCCCTCAACGTGCCAATAGCACCCAGACCCAGTAAAACTGACCAATGAACCAAGCTACCCCAGGGATAACAGCGCAATCTCCCCCAAGAGCCCCTATCGACGAGGAGGTTTACGACCTCGATGTTGGATCAGGACATCCTAGTGGTGCAGCCGCTACTAAGGGTTCGTTTGTTCAACGATTAACAGTCCTACGTGATCTGAGTTCAGACCGGAGCAATCCAGGTCGGTTTCTATCTATGATTAGTCTTCCCCAGTACGAAAGGACCGGAAAGACAGGGCCAATACCCCAAGCACGCCCTCTCCCCAAGCGATGCACCCAACTAAATCACTAAAGGACCACTCATTACCCCAACGATAAAAGGTTGCTAGTGTAGCAGAGCCCGGCAAATGCAAAAGACTTAAACCCTTTACCCCAGAGGTTCAAATCCTCTCTCTAGCTCCCACCATGGTTTGACCAAACATCCCCCTAAGCTACCCCATCACAGTACTAACCTACATAATCCCCATTCTAATCGCTGTAGCCTTCCTAACACTAACCGAACGAAAAATCTTAAGCTACATACAATCCCGAAAGGGACCAAACATCGTCGGCCCCTTCGGGTTACTACAACCTGTTGCCGATGGTGTCAAACTATTCATCAAAGAGCCCATCCGCCCCTCCACATCCTCACCACTCCTATTCATCACAACCCCAATACTAGCCTTCCTCCTCGCACTAACAATCTGAACTCCCCTACCCCTCCCATTCCCCCTTGTAGATCTAAACCTGGGCCTCCTTTTCCTCCTAGCAATATCCAGCCTAGCGGTCTACTCAATCCTATGATCAGGCTGAGCATCAAACTCTAAATACGCCCTAATCGGCGCACTACGAGCAGTATCACAAACTATCTCCTACGAGGTAACCCTAGCCATCATCCTCCTATCTATAGTCATATTAGCCGGAAACTATACCATAACCACCCTCACCGTCTCACAAGAACCCCTATACCTTATGTTCTCCTCCTGGCCTCTTGCAATAATATGATACATCTCAACACTAGCCGAAACAAACCGCTCCCCATTCGACCTTACAGAGGGAGAATCAGAACTTGTATCGGGCTTCAATGTAGAGTACTCCGCAGGGCCATTCACCTTGTTCTTCCTAGCTGAATACGCGAACATCATATTAATAAACACACTAACTGCCCTCCTATTCCTAAACCCGAGCACGCTTAACCCACCCCCAGAACTCTTCCCCCTAATCCTAGCCACAAAAACCCTCCTCCTCTCCTCAAGCTTCTTATGAATCCGAGCCTCCTATCCACGATTCCGATACGATCAACTTATACACCTCCTCTGAAAAAATTTCCTCCCATTAACGCTATCCCTTCACCTCTGACACACTAGCATACCCATCTCTTACGCGGGCCTACCTCCTTACCTAAGGAAATGTGCCCGAACGTTAGGGGTCACTATGATAAAGTGAACATAGAGGTATACCAACCCTCTCATTTCCTAACAAACTTAGAAAAGCAGGAATCGAACCTGCACAGAAGGGATCAAAACCCTCCATACTTCCTCTATATTATTTCCTAGTAAGGTCAGCTAATAAAGCTATCGGGCCCATACCCCGAAAATGATGGTTTAACCCCTTCCCTCACTAATAACCCCCACTACAAAACTAATCTCAACCCTAAGCATCCTATTAGGAACAACAATCACAATCACAAGCAACCACTGAGCCATAGCTTGAGCAGGACTAGAAATCAACACCCTATCAATCATCCCTATGATCTCAAAATCCCACCACCCACGGGCCATTGAAGCCGCAACCAAATACTTCCTAGTACAAGCAGCTGCTTCAACACTAATACTCTTCTCAAGTATAATTAATGCACGACACACAGGACAATGAGACATCACCCAACTCACCCACCCCCCAGCATGCCTCCTACTAACCACCGCAATTGCTACCAAACTAGGCCTAACCCCATTCCACTTCTGATTTCCAGAAGTACTACAAGGATCATCCCTTACCACAGCCCTACTCCTCTCAACAATTATAAAACTCCCACCAACCACACTCTTACTCATTACATCCCACTCATTAAACCCCACCCTACTCACTACCATGTCCATCATATCTATCACCCTGGGCGGCTGAATAGGATTAAACCAAACACAAACCCGAAAAATTATAGCCTTCTCATCCATCTCCCATCTAGGATGAATAATAATCATCATCACCTACAACCCCAAACTAACCCTACTAACCTTCTACGTCTACATCCTAATAACTGCCTCCATCTTCCTCACTATAAACACAGCCAACATCTCAAAACTATCAACACTAATAACCTCATGAACCAAAACCCCCATACTAAGTACAACCCTCATGCTAACACTACTATCACTAGCAGGCCTCCCCCCACTAACAGGCTTCCTACCCAAATGACTCATCATCCAAGAACTCATCAAGCAAGAAATAACCACAACAACCACAATCATCTCCGTAGCATCGCTCCTGGGACTATTCTTCTACCTGCGCCTAGCATATTGCTCCACCATCACACTTCCCCCCAACCCCTCAAGCAAAATAAAACAGTGATCCACCAAAAATCCAACCAACACCCTAATCTCCGTACTCACATCCCTATCTATCTCACTCCTCCCACTCTCCCCTATAATCTTCACCGTCACTTAAGAAACTTAGGATAATATAAACCAAGGGCCTTCAAAGCCCCAAACAAGAGTTAAAGCCTCTTAGTTTCTGCTAAGATCCGTAGGACGCTAACCTACATCTCCTGAATGCAACCCAGACACTTTCATTAAGCTAGGACCTTTCTAGGCAGGTGGGCTTTGACCCCACGACACTCCTAGTTAACAGCTAGGCGTCCAAACCAACAGACCTCTGCCTAAAAGACTCTGATGTGCTTTAAACACATATCAATGAGCTTGCAACTCAACATGAACTTCACTACAGAGCCGATAAGAAGGGGAATTAAACCCCTGTAAAAAGGACTACAGCCTAACGCTTAAACACTCAGCCATCTTACCAACTTACCTGTGACCACAACCCGATGACTATTCTCAACTAACCACAAAGACATTGGAACCCTTTACCTAATTTTCGGCGCATGAGCTGGCATAATTGGTACCGCCCTAAGCTTACTCATCCGCGCAGAACTCGGCCAACCAGGGACTCTCCTCGGAGATGACCAAATCTATAACGTAATCGTCACGGCCCATGCCTTCGTAATAATCTTCTTCATAGTAATACCAATCATGATCGGAGGGTTCGGAAACTGACTAGTTCCCCTTATAATTGGCGCCCCCGACATAGCATTCCCACGTATAAACAACATAAGCTTCTGACTACTCCCCCCATCCTTCCTCCTTCTACTAGCCTCCTCCACAGTAGAAGCAGGAGTGGGTACAGGGTGGACAGTCTATCCTCCCCTAGCCGGCAACCTAGCCCACGCCGGGGCCTCAGTAGACCTGGCTATCTTCTCCCTCCACCTAGCCGGTGTATCTTCCATCCTAGGGGCAATCAATTTTATCACCACAGCCATCAACATAAAACCACCTGCCCTGTCACAATACCAAACCCCACTATTCGTGTGATCCGTCCTAATCACAGCTGTATTACTACTACTAGCATTACCAGTCCTAGCTGCTGGAATTACCATACTCCTCACAGACCGTAACCTAAACACAACATTCTTCGACCCCGCTGGAGGAGGAGACCCAATCCTATACCAACACCTATTCTGATTCTTCGGGCACCCAGAAGTATACATCCTTATCCTACCAGGATTTGGAATCATCTCACATGTAGTAGCCTACTACGCAGGTAAAAAAGAACCATTTGGCTACATAGGCATAGTATGGGCCATACTATCAATTGGATTCCTAGGATTCATCGTATGGGCCCACCACATATTCACAGTAGGAATAGACGTAGACACTCGAGCATACTTCACATCTGCCACAATAATCATCGCCATCCCAACTGGAATCAAAGTCTTCAGCTGACTCGCCACGCTACACGGAGGGACCATCAAATGAGACCCCCCCATACTATGAGCCCTTGGATTTATCTTCCTATTCACCATTGGAGGCCTCACGGGAATCGTCCTAGCAAACTCTTCACTAGACATTGCCCTACACGACACATATTATGTAGTAGCACACTTCCACTATGTCCTATCAATAGGTGCTGTCTTCGCCATCCTAGCCGGACTCACCCATTGATTCCCCCTATTCACCGGATACACCCTAAACCAGTCATGAGCCAAAGCCCACTTCGGAGTTATATTTACGGGCGTAAACCTAACCTTCTTCCCCCAACACTTCCTAGGACTAGCAGGCATACCACGACGATACTCCGACTACCCAGATGCCTATACCCTATGAAACACCCTATCATCCATTGGCTCACTAATCTCAATAACAGCCGTAATCATACTAACATTTATCATCTGAGAAGCCTTCGCTTCCAAACGAAAAACACCACAACCAAGTCTAACCTCTACCAACATCGAATGAATCCACGGCTGCCCACCCCCATACCATACCTTCGAAGAACCCGCTTTTGTTCAAGTACAAGAGAGGAAGGAATCGAACCTCCATATACTGGTTTCAAGCCAGTCGCATATAAAACCACTTATRCTTCTCTCTCATGGGGTGTTAGTAAACTAATTACATGGCCCTGTCAAAGCCAAACTATAGGTGAAACCCCTATACACCCCTACATGGCCAACCACTCACAACTAGGATTCCAAGATGCCTCTTCCCCAATCATAGAAGAACTGATCGAATTCCACGACCACGCTCTCATAGTTGCCTTAACCATTTGCAGCCTTGTCCTTTACCTGCTAACACTCATACTCATAGAAAAACTATCATCAAACACTGTCGACGCACAAGAAGTCGAACTAATTTGAACAATCCTACCTGCCATCGTTCTTATCCTATTGGCCCTGCCATCTTTACAAATCCTCTATATAATAGACGAAGTCGACGAACCAGACCTAACCCTAAAAGCCATCGGACATCAGTGATACTGATCCTATGAATACACAGACTTCAAAGACCTATCATTCGACTCCTACATAACCCCTTCAACAGAACTCCCAATGGGGTACTTCCGACTCCTAGAAGTAGACCACCGCGTCATTATCCCAATAGAATCTCCAATCCGTATAATCATCACTGCCGACGACGTTCTCCACTCATGAGCTGTACCAACACTAGGGGTAAAAACCGACGCCATCCCCGGACGACTTAACCAAACATCATTCATCACCACCCGACCAGGAATCTTCTACGGCCAATGCTCAGAAATCTGTGGAGCTAACCACAGCTTCATACCTATTGTGGTAGAATCTATCCCCCTTACCCACTTCGAGACTTGATCCTCACTTCTAATATCCTAATCATTAAGAAGCTATGCATCAGCACTAGCCTTTTAAGCTAGACAAAGAGGAACCCCTCCCTCCTTAATGATATGCCCCAACTCAACCCAAACCCCTGATTCTCCATCATAATTATATCATGACTAACATTTTCACTGATCCTTCAACCAAAAATACTATCATTTACCCCCACAAACACCCCCACCAACAAAGCACCTACAACCACAAAAAATAATCCTTGAATCTGACCATGATCCTAACCTTCTTTGACCAATTCTCAAGCCCACACCTCCTCGGAATCCCATTAATTCTCCTCTCAATACTACTACCTCCCCTCCTCCTCCCCACACCTAATAACCGATGAATCACAAACCGCCTATCTACACTACAACTTTGATTCACCAACATAATCACTAAACAACTCATAACCCCACTAAACAAACCAGGCCACAAATGAGCCATTATCCTAACACCCCTAATAATGCTCCTACTAACAGTCAACCTCCTAGGCCTATTACCCTATACATTTACCCCAACCACCCAACTATCAATAAACATAGCACTTGCCTTCCCACTATGACTTGCAACCCTACTTACAGGCCTCCGAAACCAACCCACAATTTCCCTAGGACATCTTCTACCCGAAGGCACACCCACCCCATTAATCCCAGCCCTAATCCTAATCGAAACCATCAGCCTACTCATCCGCCCACTTGCCCTAGGTGTTCGTCTCACAGCCAACCTTACCGCAGGACATCTTCTCATCCAACTTATCTCAACAGCCACCATTACACTTCTTCCGATCATACCTACAGTATCTGCTCTTACCGTCATAATCCTCTTCCTACTAACAATACTAGAACTAGCAGTAGCCATAATCCAAGCCTACGTCTTCGTCCTCCTACTAAGCCTTTACCTACAAGAAAACATCTAATGGCCCACCAAGCACACACATACCACATAGTAGACCCTAGCCCATGACCTATCTTCGGAGCAACCGCCGCCCTACTAACTACATCCGGACTGATCATATGATTCCACTACAACTCCTCACAATTACTAGCCCTCGGACTAATATCAATCATTCTAGTCATAATCCAATGATGACGAGACATCGTACGAGAAAGCACCTTCCAAGGCCACCACACACCCACAGTCCAAAAAGGCCTACGATATGGAATAGTTCTATTTATTACATCAGAAGTATTCTTCTTCCTCGGCTTCTTCTGAGCCTTCTTCCACTCAAGCCTAGCACCCACCCCAGAACTGGGAAATCAATGACCCCCAACCGGAATTACCCCCCTAAACCCTCTAGAAGTACCCCTACTAAACACAGCCATCCTACTGGCCTCAGGAGTTACCGTAACCTGAACACACCATAGCATTACCGAAGCAAACCGAAAACAAGCAACCCAAGCACTAACACTCACCATCCTCTTAGGTTTATACTTCACTATCCTACAGGCAACAGAATACTACGAAGCACCCTTCTCAATTGCCGACGGCGTTTATGGCTCAACCTTCTTCGTCGCCACAGGATTCCACGGGCTTCATGTCATAATCGGATCCTCCTTCCTAATAGTTTGCCTCCTACGACTAATCAAATTCCACTTCACACCAAGCCACCACTTTGGATTTGAAGCAGCAGCCTGATACTGACACTTCGTAGACATCATCTGACTATTCCTCTACCTAACCATCTACTGATGAGGATCATACTCTTCTAGTATATCCATTACAATAGACTTCCAATCTTTAAAGTCTGGTATAACCCAGAGAAGAGTAATAAACATAGTTACATTTACACTTATCTCAACTCTAGCCCTCAGCATAATTCTAACCCTACTAAACTTCTGACTCGCTCAAATAAACCCAGACTCAGAAAAACTGTCGCCCTACGAGTGTGGATTCGACCCACTAGGCTCTGCCCGACTACCATTCTCTATTCGATTCTTCCTCAGTAGCCATCTTATTCCTACTATTTGACCTAGAAATTGCCCTCCTACTACCACTACCATGAGCCACCCAACTAAAACACCCAACCACCACCCTAATCTGAACCTCCACTATCATCCTCCTTCTAACCCTAGGCCTAATCTACGAATGAATTCAAGGAGGACTAGAATGAGCAGAATAAGAAAGTTAGTCTAAAACAAGACAGTTGATTTCGACTCAACAAACCATAGTCCACCCTATGACTTTCTCCATGCCTCTTCCCCACCTAAGCTTCTACTCAGCCTTCACCCTAAGCAGCCTAGGACTTGCCTTTCACCGAGCACACTTCATTTCTGCCCTACTATGCCTAGAAAGCATAATACTATCAATATATATCGCTCTATCAACCTGACCCGTCGAAAACCAAACAGCATCCCTCACCCTCATGCCAATCTTCATATTGGCCTTCTCCGCCTGCGAAGCAGGCACAGGACTAGCAATACTAGTAGCCTCCACACGAACACACGGCTCCGACCACCTACAAAATTTAAACCTCCTACAATGCTAAAAATTATTCTCCCAACAATTATACTACTTCCAACAACCCTCCTCTCTCCCCCAAAACTCATATGAACAAATACCACAATATACAGCCTACTCATTGCCACCCTGAGCTTACAATGACTAACACCATCATACTACCCATACAAAAACCTCACCCAATGAACAGGCATCGACCAAACATCTTCCCCCTTACTAACCCTATCCTGCTGACTCACACCCCTTATAATCCTAGCAAGCCAAAACCACCTACAACACGAACCACCCGCACGAAAACGAATCTTCATAACAACCTTAATTGTGGTACAACCCCTTATCATTATAGCCTTCTCAACTACAGAACTCACAACATTCTACATTTCATTCGAAGCAACCCTAATCCCTACACTAATCTTAATCACACGATGAGGAAGCCAGCCAGAACGCCTAAGCGCTGGTATCTACTTCCTATTCTACACACTTATCAGCTCCCTCCCCTTATTAATTGCAATCCTATACCTAAACTCACAAACAGGCACCCTCTACTTTCCCACCCTAAAACTCCACCCCTACTCCACACAACTCACACCAACCAAATACTGATCCGCCCTACTACTAAATCTCGCCCTCCTCATAGCCTTTATGGTAAAAGCACCCCTATATGGACTCCACTTATGACTCCCTAAAGCCCATGTAGAAGCCCCAATTGCAGGATCCATACTCCTTGCTGCCCTCCTCCTTAAATTAGGCGGATATGGCATCATACGTATTACCTGTTTAACAAACCCACCCGCAAACAACCTCCTCCATTACCCGTTCATCACCCTAGCCCTATGGGGGGCACTAATAACCAGCTCAATATGCCTACGCCAAATTGACCTAAAATCACTCATCGCCTACTCCTCTGTAAGCCACATAGGACTAGTCATTGCTGCATGTATAATCCAAACCCACTGATCCTTCTCAGGGGCCATAATCCTCATAATCTCCCACGGCCTAACCTCATCCATGCTATTCTGCCTAGCCAACACAAACTATGAGCGCACGCACAGTCGAATCCTCCTACTAACCCAAGGATTACAACCCCTCCTCCCACTAATAGCCACTTGATGACTATTGGCCAACCTAACAAACATAGCCCTACCCCCAACCACAAACCTAATAGCAGAACTAAGCATTATAGCCGCACTATTCAACTGATCCACCCCAACAATCCTCTTAACTGGAGTCGCCACCCTACTAACCGCCGCATACACACTATTCATACTCACATCAACCCAACGAGGAACCCTACCCCCCCACATCACAACACTACAAAACTCAACCACACGAGAACACTTACTAATAACCCTCCATCTCCTCCCCATACTCCTTCTAATCCTAAAACCTGAACTAATCTCCGGACCCCTCTCATGCAAGTATAGTTTAAACCAAACATTAGACTGTGACCCTAAAAATAGAAGTTAGACCCTTCTTACCTGCCGAGGGGAGGTTCAATCAACAAGAACTGCTAATTCTTGTATCTGAGTCTAAAACCTCAGCCCCCTTACTTTTAAAGGATAACAGCAATCCATTGGTCTTAGGAGCCACTCATCTTGGTGCAAATCCAAGTAAAAGTAGTGGAAACAACCTTACTCCTCAACACCCTCATATTACTCACACTAACAACCATCCTGACGCCCACACTCCTTCCTCTCCTCCTAAAAAATTTCAAAAACTCCCCTAAAACCATCACCACAACCATCAAAATCGCCTTCCTAACCAGCCTGGCACCAATAACAATTTTCATAAGCTCAGGACTAGAAAGCATCACCTCACACTGAGAATGAAAATTCATCATAAACTTCAAAATCCCACTCAGCTTTAAAATAGACCAATACTCAATATTATTCTTCCCTATCGCACTATTCGTAACATGGTCAATCCTACAGTTCTCAATATCCTACATAGCATCAGACCCCCACGCCACAAAATTCTTTTCCTACTTAACGACATTTTTAATTGCAATGCTCACACTAACCCTTGCCAACAACATCTTTCTACTTTTCGTCGGTTGGGAGGGGGTAGGGATCATATCTTTCTTACTCATCAGCTGATGATATGGACGAACAGAAGCCAACACAGCAGCCCTACAAGCCGTACTCTACAACCGAGTCGGAGACATTGGCCTTATTCTAAGTATAGCATGACTCGCCTCCACCATAAACTCCTGAGAAATACAACAAATATTCTCACCCACAAAGACCCCCACCCTCCCCCTACTAGGCCTCATCCTGGCCGCCACAGGAAAATCAGCCCAATTTGGCCTCCACCCTTGACTACCAGCCGCCATAGAGGGCCCCACCCCAGTCTCCGCCCTACTACATTCAAGCACAATAGTAGTAGCCGGAATCTTCTTACTAATCCGTACTCACCCCCTACTAGCCAGCAATAAAGCCGCCCTCACCCTATGCCTCTGCCTAGGCGCCATATCTACACTATTCGCTGCTACCTGCGCTCTCACACAAAATGACATCAAAAAGATCATTGCTTTCTCCACATCTAGTCAACTAGGACTAATAATAGTTACCATCGGACTAAACCTCCCCCAACTAGCCTTCCTTCATATTTCAACCCATGCCTTCTTCAAAGCCATACTATTCTTATGCTCTGGATCAATCATCCACAGCCTAAATGGAGAACAAGACATTCGAAAAATAGGGGGCCTACAAAATATACTTCCAACAACCACTTCCTGCCTAACCATTGGAAACCTAGCACTAATAGGAACGCCTTTCCTAGCAGGGTTCTTCTCAAAAGACCTCATCATCGAAAACTTAAACACCTCCAACTTAAACTCCTGAGCACTAACCTTAACCCTACTAGCCACAACCTTCACTGCCACATACAGCCTACGAATAACCCTCCTAGTGCAAGCAAAATCCACCCGAACATCAACAATCACCCCAATAAACGAAAACAACCCACAAATCATCAACCCAATCACCCGCCTAGCCCTAGGAAGCATCACAGCCGGCCTACTAATTACATCGTACATAACTCCAACACAAACCCCACCAATAACAATACCCCTACCTACAAAAACCGCAGCCATCACAGTCACAGCCCTAGGAATCATCCTAGCCATAGAACTCATATCCGCCACCCACATCATAACCCAACCCAAGCAAAACAACTACTCAAACTTCTCCCTTACATTAGGATATTTCAACCCTCTAACCCACCGCCTAAGCTCCACAGTCCTACTAAACACAGGACAAGAAATCGCCAACCACCTAATCGACCTGTCCTGATACAAAAAAATTGGACCAGAAGGACTCGCCAACCTACAAACCACTGTAACCAAAATCTCTACCACACTACACAAGGGACTAATCAAAGCCTACTTAGGATCATTTGCACTATCCATCCTAATCACCCTATTAACACTAACCCAAATCTAATGGCCCCCAACTTACGAAAATCCCACCCCCTACTAAAAATGGTAAATAACTCCCTAATCGACCTACCAACACCCCCAAACATCTCCGCCTGATGAAACTTTGGGTCCCTCCTAGGAATCTGCCTGGCAACACAAATTCTAACAGGCTTACTATTAGCCGCCCACTACACCGCAGACACCTCTCTAGCCTTCTCATCCGTGGCTAACACATGCCGAAATGTGCAATATGGTTGACTAATCCGCAACCTTCATGCAAACGGAGCCTCACTCTTCTTCATCTGTATCTACCTACATATCGCCCGAGGCTTCTACTACGGCTCATACCTGTATAAAGAGACCTGAAACACAGGAGTCATCCTCCTCCTCACCCTCATAGCAACAGCCTTCGTAGGATACGTCCTACCATGAGGCCAAATATCATTCTGAGGGGCTACAGTCATCACAAACCTATTTTCCGCCATCCCCTACATCGGACAAACCCTAGTAGAATGAGCCTGAGGGGGATTCTCCGTAGACAACCCCACCCTAACCCGATTCTTCGCCCTACACTTCCTCCTCCCATTCATGATCACCAGCCTAGTCCTTATCCACTTAACCTTCCTACACGAATCGGGGTCGAATAACCCCTTAGGCATCCCATCAAACTGCGACAAGATCCCATTCCACCCCTACTTCTCCTTAAAAGACCTACTAGGATTTATAATCATATTCCTCTCACTCTCCATCCTTGCCCTATTCTCCCCCAACCTACTGGGAGACCCCGAAAATTTCACCCCAGCAAACCCCCTAGTAACCCCCCCACACATTAAACCAGAGTGATACTTCCTATTCGCATACGCAATCCTACGCTCAATCCCCAACAAATTAGGAGGAGTCCTGGCCCTAGTTGCCTCCGTACTAATCTTACTCCTAAACCCCCTCCTCCATAAATCTAAACAACGAACCATAACCTTCCGCCCTATCTCCCAACTCCTATTCTGGGCCTTGGCCGCCAACCTGTTCATCCTAACATGAGTGGGAAGCCAACCAGTAGAACACCCGTTCATTACCATCGGACAACTAGCTTCATTAACCTACTTCTCTATTATCCTAGTCTTAATCCCCATTACCTCCTCCCTAGAAAACAAAATCCTAAACTAAACTCTAGTAGTTTACAATAAAACATTGGTCTTGTAAACCAAAGGACGAAGGTTACCCCCTCCTAGAGTTCCCACCCTATAACCAACGAAACCCCAAACAACACCAAGGCACAAAATAGGCCATAAGCTTTTTCAAATCGAATTTATCCAAAGCTTATGGCCTATTAACCGCCTTTAGTACTCCAACCATAATAATTTCCCCCCATAAAAGTAGCCCCCCCTACCCCCCCACGCTCAGTGGGTAATATATTTACACTATGTAATTCGAGCATTAATAGTGTTCAGGTACACTATATTAGTCTATCAGGGACTATATATTAATGTTACATTACATAAATGTATACTCGGACATTAATTGGAACGGCCCGGTTTCGCTTCATGGGTTAAAGCCTTTATGATTAAAAGATACTAACTGTATGGCTAYAAGACATACCCTTGTTACTCTTTAATATACTTGCTCCAAGATACGGCAGTGCTTTACCACCAGAGATTAATGCCCCCTGTCTAAATAATGTCTCTTTTTACTCCAACTGTTCCAACACACGGATGTGCTTTAGTACAAGAACTGATCGGTCACAGCCCACGAATGGACTAACAATGTCTTGTCTCGAAAGGCTAGTTTCAGGGGCTGGGTTATTTATTGATCTGGCATCTCACGTGAAACCAGCAACCCGGTGTTTGGAAGGTCCGTCGTTCCTAGCTTCAGGTCCATTCTTTCCCCCTACACCCTCGCCCAACTTGCGCTTTTGCGCCTCTGGTTCCTCGGTCAGGCACATATATCGGTTCACTCACCCCACGGTGCCCTTCACTGAGTCATCTGGTTCGCTATTTGTGTACACACTGCCTCGTAATCGCGACATTTTAATGGAGTAGGTCGGTTGGTTCTCTTTTTTTGGGCAATCTCACTCTACACCTCCAGTGCGGCGGGTACACTGTTGGTTGACATGGACATACAATCCATAGCGAACCCTTTTTTGGCCTTCAAGGATGAATTAATGATACGGTTTCGGGTGTAAGCCGGGCGTTCATTTTAACACTGATGCACTTGTAATTACATTTGGTTATGGTAGATCCACGGTGTTGTCTCTCGTGTTGCCACTGAATTAACGGTTATTGGGCACTGTCTCTTATCCTCGTGTATTCGGCTGGAATCTCAGGGATTACTCAATGAGACGGTTGAAGTATATTCAGTATCACCGTAGCACTGATGCACTTTGTTTTACACCTGATACCTCCGCTTTCTCCTTACTATGAGGCTATTTAGTTAATGCTTGCTGGACATAAATCTTCATTTTTTCCCCATTTTTGCCACCACCCCTTAAATCTCCAATAATTTTAAAAAGAGGCAGGAAAATTTCCAATAATTCTCCCCCACTTAACAAACAAAACAAACAAACCACAAACAAACAAACGTTACAGCCTATTTTACCATTGTCACAAAACAACGTTCTACTTAAAAACATTCGCCACTCCCCCCCAAACGTCCATTCTTTTGTTTGTTTGTTTGTTTGTTTGTTTTGTTGTTTTATCGTTTTGTTGTTTTATCGTTTTGTTGTTTTATCGTTTTGTTGTTTTATCGTTTTGTTGTTTTATCGTTTTGTTGTTTTTTATTTTCGTTGTTTTTATTTTCGTTGTTTTTATTTTCGTTGTTTTTATTTTTGTCTCAATCCTATATTTTTTCCCCCACTGACTACTCCCATACCCACTCGCTAACTCATTACACTACTCTTCCACTATCCACTCACCCCATTGCTTTCCCCTGCTTAACCACTTCTTTACTCATTCTTTCCCTCAACCTCTCCCAACTTACAAAACCACCCCCCAACAGACCACCCCTTCAGAAAAAGAGGACTAAACCTCTATCACCAACTCCCAAAGCTGGTATTTTATATTAAACTATTTCCTGACCCTTATACCGCCCGAATAGTTCCACGAGACAGACCACGTACAAGCTCCAGCACAACAAAAAGAGTCAACAACAAACCTCAACCAGCCATTAAAAACATCCCCACCCCACAGGAGTAAAACAAAGCCACCCCATTAAAATCTAACCGGCCAAAAAACGCCCCCATATTATCAACAACACCCACCCCAAGCCCTCCACCACCTCACCCTCAAACAGTAAGCCCCGTACCGACAACAAACACAAAACCCAGAACACACCCCATGGTATGTCAACCCCCCCAAACCTGAGGGAAGGGGTCAGCTGCCAACGAAACGGAATATACAAAAACCACCAACATTCCACCCAAATAAACCATAAAAAGCACCAACGACACAAAAGAGATCCCCAAGCTTATTAACCACCCACACCCCACAACAGACCCAAACACCAACCCAACTACACCATAATATGGAGAAGGATTAGACGCCACCAACAGAGCCGCTAAAACAAAACCAATCCCTAAAAACAACACAAAATAGGTCATAAGTTCTTACTTGGGTCCGCCCAAGGCTTATGGCCTGAAAAACCATCGTTGATGTCTCAACTATAAGAACGCCTTATAAAAGTAGCCCCCCCTACCCCCCCACGCTCAGTGGGTAATATATTTACACTATGTAATTCGAGCATTAATAGTGTTCAGGTACACTATATTAGTCTATCAGGGACTATATATTAATGTTATACCACATAAATGTATACTCGGACATTAACTGGAACAGCCCGGTTTCGCTTCATGGGTTAAAGCCTTTATGATTAAAAGATACTAACTGTATGGCTAYAAGACATACCCTTGTTACTCTTTAATATACTTGCTCCAAGATACGGCAGTGCTTTACCACCAGAGATTAATGCCCCCTGTCTAAATAATGTCTCTTTTTACTCCAACTGTTCCAACACACGGATGTGCTTTAGTACAAGAACTGATCGGTCACAGCCCACGAATGGACTAACAATGTCTTGTCTCGAAAGGCTAGTTTCAGGGGCTGGGTTATTTATTGATCTGGCATCTCACGTGAAACCAGCAACCCGGTGTTTGGAAGGTCCGTCGTTCCTAGCTTCAGGTCCATTCTTTCCCCCTACACCCTCGCCCAACTTGCGCTTTTGCGCCTCTGGTTCCTCGGTCAGGCACATATATCGGTTCACTCACCCCACGGTGCCCTTCACTGAGTCATCTGGTTCGCTATTTGTGTACACACTGCCTCGTAATCGCGACATTTTAATGGAGTAGGTCGGTTGGTTCTCTTTTTTTGGGCAATCTCACTCTACACCTCCAGTGCGGCGGGTACACTGTTGGTTGACATGGACATACAATCCATAGCGAACCCTTTTTTGGCCTTCAAGGATGAATTAATGATACGGTTTCGGGTGTAAGCCGGGCGTTCATTTTAACACTGATGCACTTGTAATTACATTTGGTTATGGTAGATCCACGGTGTTGTCTCTCGTGTTGCCACTGAATTAACGGTTATTGGGCACTGTCTCTTATCCTCGTGTATTCGGCTGGAATCTCAGGGATTACTCAATGAGACGGTTGAAGTATATTCAGTATCACCGTAGCACTGATGCACTTTGTTTTACACCTGATACCTCCGCTTTCTCCTTACTATGAGGCTATTTAGTTAATGCTTGCTGGACATAAATCTTCATTTTTTCCCCATTTTTRCCACCACCCCTTAAATCTCCAATAATTTTAAAAAGAGGCAGGAAAATTTCCAATAATTCTCCCCCACTTAACAAACAAAACAAACAAACCACAAACAAACAAACGTTACAGCCTATTTTACCATTGTCACAAAACAACGTTCTACTTAAAAACATTCGCCACTCCCCCCCAAACGTCCATTCTTTTGTTTGTTTGTTTGTTTGTTTGTTTGTTTTGTTTTAATTTATTCGTTCAATCAGCCGTCCACCCACCTTGCCCACCCTACTTACTTCTCCGGTCCCAGATCTACCTAAACTACATGACAAACAAATAAAACAAGTCCT